ACGTGGTTACTTAAAAACTAATAAACCTCAGTTCCAAGAAATCATATCTTCTACTAAGATATTTACTGAAGAAGCAGAAGCCCTTTTGAAAGAAGCTATTCAGGAACAAATGGATCGGTTTCTACTTCAGGAACAAGCATAAAGAAACGGTTCACTTTTATTTTCAAAAAGGACTCAAGTGTCTCGGATTCAAATTATGCAAAAAGTCTTTAGAAATCAAAAATAGATGGAAATAAATTGCGTCCAATAGGATTTGAACCTATACCAAAGGTTTAGAAGACCTCTGTCCTATCCATTAGACAATGGACGCCGTTCATTCCGATTTTTCGTATTTTGATTTTTCTTGAATTGAAAACAAAAAAAAATAGGATTATATGTGAGATCATTTTTGGAATTGTATATTCAATGATTCACTAATCGTAATTAAAATAGATTTTATCTATTCTAGAATAGAATTCGAATAGAATATTTAGAAAAAAGGAAATAAGCGGGTAGCGGGAATCGAACCCGCATCGTTAGCTTGGAAGGCTAGGGGTTATAGTCGACGTTCAATTCATTGCTTTGAACGTCTCTAATTCAAAACCGAACATGAAACTTTGGTTTCATTCGGCTCCTTTATGGAATATGAGTAAATTCATAGATCTAAGATGTGAACAAAATGAACAAAAAGATACCCATAACACCTACGTCAGCTTTTTGTTTGAATACAAACAAAATGAATCGCTTTCTAGATGATCCTTCTAGAAGAAGGTGATTCTCACAATCTTTCTAGTTACTTCGTTCTCTATTTCTATTTGAGAGGATCCTAAGGAAAAGGATTTTGTTTCCACCGAGCTAAAACAATATGTCGATGTCTCTAGTAAACCAAAGTCGTCGTTGAATAGCTATTTTGCTCCAATTTTTTTCTTTAGAAAAAAAAATGGAAGATTTAGTTACGATTCGAAATGGACTTTCTATCTTCTGCCATGGATCCTTTACTCATACTTATTCAATTGGAATTTTTGGTCCAATTCAAAAATTATGTTTCGCAATTTCATAATCCAAATCCAACTTTTCAATTTATAAGTGACGCATGGATACAAATCACGAGAATTCGTATTTTTTTCTCGAATTTCTCATTGAGAGGTAAAGGATTAAATCTTTTTAAGAAATAAAGTTTTTGGTCGGAATATGAATAAAACCGAAAGACCCTTTAACTATTAACGGTTAATAGAACGAATCACACTTTTACCACTAAACTATACCCGCTACAATATGATTATTGTATACAAATGGATCTTTTGTCGAACAAGATCGTTGAGCATGATCAAGATAGGATCATCAAAGAATCATCAAAATGAGAACGTTGCACTTTTTTGCGGGGAGATCCAAATTAAAATGGTGGAAGAATCGATAGTTTCTTTTTGAGTTTGGTAAAATATAACAAGAAAAAGAATGTAAATAGTCTTTGTTCTTTTTTTTTGTTGCTTGAATATAAAATATTCAATTGCATATAATAATATAATAACAAAAGTTTTTTTTTTTCAAATGAGATATCAGATAAATCATTATAATTCGTTGGAACAAAAAAAAGAGCCCGGCTAGGTACTGACCGGGCCGGGCCATGAGAATAAGAAGGGCTTTCGAACAAAATCAACACAAAAGGGTCTTGCTGATTTTTTTTTATTTTAGTTCGATTGTTCGGGCGGTCGAGCCCATCTTTTAGATAAAGGAAATTCCCGATTTATGGATCTCTATATATATAATAGAATAGAGAAAGAAGAAAGATTCTTTACATTATGTGTAATGTAGTAATTATCTTTTTCAATTGGGAGAGATGGCTGAGTGGACTAAAGCGTCGGATTGCTAATCCGTTGTACGAGTTATTCGTACCGAGGGTTCGAATCCCTCTCTTTCCGTTGATGAATTTATTTGGTTTTTTTCAAATTTTGAAAATCTTAGCGAAACGTGTAGAATAGATAAAATCCTAAGAAAATTTGAAAATTAACTAAAACCCCCTGTATTTTATTCTTCACGTCCAGGATTTCGCCCTGGATCATTAGATAGGAATCCAAAGATAAAGAGAGACACAAAAAATATCACTACGGTATAAACGAAGAGTTTCAGAGTAAGCATTACACAATCTCCAAGATGGTTTTTTTGAAAAAAAAAAGAGAATAGATCTTCTATTTTTCTACCACATATCCTAAAGAAATGGGGTTTTTCTAGAAATGCATTGTCACAAATTCATTTGTTTTTTATTAACCCAAATTTCGGTTTATATCCAAATTAGATATTATATTGTGGGAGACCCTATTAGGGTTAGGGTCTTTCACTGGAAAGGGGTCAAAAATGAGGAAATGAGGGTAAGCCCGGGTTTTGTCGACTATACACGAATTTCAGCGTGTGAATCGAGGGTTCATACTCTAAAACTTATCTTATTTTTTCAATTGTTAGAATTTTTTTATCGAGGAAATCATACATTTTCTAGGATATTATTATTCAGGATCTCATCGAAAACTTACAGCAGCTTGCCAAACAAAAGCTAAGAGAAAAAAAAACAAAGGTATGACTGGCATAACATCCACGATTGGATTCAAAAAAGCATAGGCTTCGGGCAATTTGCCGAAGAAAAAACTACTCGAATAAAAGGGAGAATTAATACAAATACAGATCAAACTAACGATATTAAGCATAACAGACATTTTGTTATTGGAGATAATTGCATTTTGGTTGCGTTTTTGCTATAAGGAAAAAGAAAGTAAGTAAGGTAGACAAAAACCCTTCTTTTTCTTTGAATCCACCCAACCAAAAATCCTCCAATTCTCAAAGGAGGATATAAATATAAGAAATCATACTTTCATACAATATCTTAATTGAATTCTATGTAATGATCAATAAATTAAGTTGAATTCTATATCTATATGTATCAAAATCCTAGTACCAATCGATTCTATAGATCTATAGATATTTGGACTCGAGTTGACAAACAAGCAATACCAATATTATTGTTTCTTAGTGTCGATTAGAAATTAAAATGGGGCGTGGCCAAGTGGTAAGGCAACGGGTTTTGGTCCCGCTATTCGGAGGTTCGAATCCTTCCGTCCCAGCGCAGTCCATTTTTTATGCTCCATTATTACTATAGAAAGAAATAGGGGAGTGGGTAGGAGTTAATCCATATTAATTTGAATATCTGTGTCTGTTCGAATTTCATTAATAAATGATCAAGTTCCATATTATATAGAAATATGTTATGGAGCTGATGTTTTTTCTTTGAATCTAATTTGATTTAGGTATTTCGTGTTTGACTCGAATGAAAAATTAGAAATCTATTATCTATTTAAGGCTTGAGGCAGGGGTGATTTATCCTATCCCTTTGTATTCACTTTCTCACAAGAGTCAATATTCCTCAACCCCATTTAAACCAAATACATATCAATCGTATAATATAATTATATAAATGTTACGTATCATTCTATTTCAATGACAAGAAAATTTTTGGTTCTTTGTGAAAAAGATTTGTAATCCTTAAATTATTTAAACTAAAATTTTAGTTATTCGTTTCTCTATTTCTATTTTTTTCTCGGATCTATATATTATTTATGTATGTTAAAAATGCCGTCTTGCTAAGACTTTTTCAGAAAAATAGTTCCACATATCATATATTCATATATAGAAGAAAAGTCTAGATTACGATGTCTATGGACAGCTGAACCAGTGACTATTCATGATTCCATAATTGAATCAATTTCATACCGGTTCCAAATTAGAGGAATGTTATGGTAAAACTTCGTTTGAAACGATGTGGTAGAAAGCAACGTGCGACTTGAAGGACACGATCCGTTGTGGATTTTTACATCCACCATTTTTGATTTGTCTAGGAATAAGGGTGCTCTTGGCTCGACATTGTTTGTTCTGTTACACCCGAACCCCTCGTTTTTTGTTGGGTTGTAAATAGTGCACGCTGGAGCTCGAATAGAAAGTATTAATTCATTTCTCGGGGGCAAGGATCTAGGGTTAATGCCAATCAATTGGAGGAACAACTTCGTAAATATATCGAACATATATAGGAATCGAAAGGATCCAATTCGAGCAAGTTTCCAATTCAAAAGCAAAACTTGTTGAAATTGATTCCAATTTTTCGATTCAAAGTGTATCACGCGGGAATCGACTGTCCATAGGATTTTTTGATCGAAAGAAATCAAAAGGGGGTATGTTGCTGCCATTTTATTTTGAAAGAATTAAGAAACACCGAAGTAATGTCTAAACCCAATGATTAAAAGTAAGGAAAGGATCCAAGAACAAGGAAACACCCTTTTAATTGTCTCAATCGTCTCAATAACTGGATCGGACTAAAGAATCCAAATAGAATTTGAAATGGTTTAAACGAGACAAACAAAAGGGAGTAAAGACGACTCAATAAATGAAATTGACTAAAGATTTTTCCTTTGAACTATTTGAGAGTTATCCAACTTGAGTTATGAGTACGAATGGTTTATTTTTCATTTTCAGGAAGAAAAAAAGACTGAAATCATAGTCTAATTTATTTTATGGGCGCATTTGTCATTTAATTTATTAGAATTGCATATATAGACAAAACTTCGAATCAAATCATTTTTTCGCGAGCTGTACGAGGAGAAAACTTCCTATACGGTTCTAGGGGGGGTATTGTTCATCTACATCTATCCCAATGAGCCATCTATCGAATCGTTGCAATTGATGTTCGATCCCGAAGAGAAGGAAAAGATCTTAGAAGGGTGGGCTTTTATGATCCAATGAAGAATCAAACTTTTTTAAATGTTCCTCTTATTCTATATTTCCTTGAAAGGGGTGCTCAACCCACGGGAACTGTTCAGAATCTTTTAAAGAAAGCCGAAGTTTTTAAGGAACTTCCGCCTAATCAAATGAAATTCAATTAAAGAAATACCAGGGGGGGTAGCGACTTGTATATAACTTTGTCTAACTTTTTTTCTACTTGCCCCCCTTTTTCTTTTTTCTTCCGTATTCATATTTATTTATCATAGATTCTGTCGAATCTTATGGTATGGTCTAGATGGTCTAGAATGACCAAATTTATTGATCTTATAAATATCAAATTTCCGCATTTCCTTTATTTAATTGTGTGGTTTTCATTGGAACTCGACTAAGCAAGAACAAGGAATCTACTTTGCTTAGTCCACTTAGATTGATCAAATACATTAGCATTAGGGACTAAAAAATCCGATATTTTTTTTGAATTCTTCCTTTTTTATTCTTCGATTTATACTTTTTCTATCTATGTAGATTAGATATGTAGTGTCAATCCAAGACAATTTTGAATATTATTGTATTTCATTGTTAAATTGAAATTCAAAGGATTTAAAAAAGGATTTTATTTCATGTAATTTCTCTTTTCCAATGTATTCTTTTCTCAACATTTATATTGACAACAGTGTATTGAACAAATATAATTCATCGTGATAAGCGATCCGGGTCTATTTATTTTTGTCCCATAGTTTTGTTACTTTATCTTATTCAAATGATGTTTTCTTTGATACAAGAGGTTTTTTTGATTGAAAGAAAGCTAGATAACATAAGAGATGCTCTATCCATTTTCACAATGCTGTATCTTTTTTTTTCTTTTATTTTATCTGACAATTTCTTGTATTTTCATCGAATCACTTCATTTTTATGTTTTGAATCCATTATCAAATCTGTTTTTTGTTAGATTTGTTAACTCATGGGTTTGATTAGTTTGTATAATATCTTTTTTTCTCTTTGTTTAAAATCAATTTAATTGAATTTGATTGTATCTATACACCCTTTGTTGAGGTTTTGTTTAATCTATGTTTGTTTTTTTCGGGTTGCTAACTCAACGGTAGAGTACTCGGCTTTTAAGTGCGGCTAGAATCTTTTACACATTTGGATGAAGTGACGAATTCGTCCGTAACCTTGGTAAACTTTGGAAGACCGCGACTGATCCTGAAAGGGAATAAATGGAAAAAATAGCATGTCGTATCAATGGAGAGTTCTGAGGATATTTCATTCTTATCGGATTGGTATAAAACCTTTTTCAAATTCTTGGAACGGAACAAAAGAAAGTTGGGTCGAATGAATAAATGGATAGGAGCCCTGTGGCTTCAATTAATTATCAGAAAGAAAAAGCAACCGGCTTCTGTTCTTAATTTGAATAATTTCCCGATCTAACTAGACGTTAAAAATAAATTGGTGCCTGATACGGGAAACACTTATCACTCCACGAGTGGATTCTATTTTTTTTAATGAATCCTAACTATTGACATTCTCCATTATGGACTGAAGATGCGTGTGTAAAAGAAGCAGTATATTGATAAAGAAAGTTTTTTCCGAAATCAAAAGAGCGATTCGGTTTAAAAAATAAAAGATTTCTAACCATCTTGTTATTCTATAACACAAACATAGACGAATTAAATGAAATGGATGGAAAAAGGAGAGGGTAGAGAATCTGTTGATTAGTTTATCTGTCCCCGAGGTATCGATTTTTACAGAATACCTTGTTTTGACTGTATCGCACTATGTATCATTTGATAACCCCCCCAATCTTCTACCTTTAATTCAAATCGAATTTCAAATGGAGGAAATCCAAAGATATTTACAGCTGGAGAGATCTGAACAACATGACTTCCTGTATCCACTTATCTTTCAGGAGTATATTTATGCATTTGCTCATAATCGTGCTTTGAGTAAATTGATTTTGTCGGAAAATCTGGGTTATGACAATAAATCCAGTTTACTGATTGTGAAACGGTTAATTACTCGACTGTATCAACAGAATCATTTTCTGATTTCTCCTAATGATTCTAACCAAAATCCATTTTGGGGGCGCAACAAGAATTTGTATTCTCAAATCATATCAGAGGGGTTTGCTTTTATTGTCGAAATTCCATTTTCTTTACAATTCCTATCCTGTCTAGAAGGGGAAACGAACAAGATAGGAAAATCTCAGAATTTACGATCAATTCATTCAATATTTCCCTTTTTCGAGGACACTTTTTCACATTTTCATTTTGTGTTAGATATGGTAATACCTCGCCCTGTTCATGTGGAAATCTTGGTTCAAATCCTTCGCTATTGCGTAAAAGATGCTTCCTCCTTGCATTTATTACGAGTCTTTCTCAATGAATATTGTAATTGGAATAGTCTTCTTATTCCAAAGAAAGCCAGTTCCCCTTCTTCAAAAAAAAATAAAAGATTATTCTTATTCTTATATAATTCTCACGTATGTGAATATGAATCCATTTTCGTCTTTCTACGTAACCAATCTTTTCATTTACGATCAACATCTTCTGGAGTTTTTCTTGAACGAATCTATTTCTATATAAAAATAGAACGTCTTGTGAACGTCTTTGTTAAGATTAAGGATTTGGGGGCAAACCCGCGGTTGGTCAAGGAACCTTTCATGCATTATATTAGGTATCAAAAAAGATCCATTCTGGCTTCAAAAGGAACATTCATTTTCATGAAGAAATGGAAATTTTACCTTGTCACTTTTTGGCAATGGCA